ATTAAATTATAAGAGATTTTTGAAGTCAAAAATGAATCTTTGTGAATACTGTGGCTATCATTTGAAAATGAGTAGTTCAGATAGAATTGAACTTTTGATTGACCCCGCGACTTGGGATCCTATGGATGAATACATGGTATCTCTGGATCCCATTGAATTTCATTCCGAAGAGGACCCTTATAAAGATCGTATTGATTCTTATCAAAGAAAGACAGGATTAAACGAGGCTGTTCAAACAGGCACAGGTCAACTAAACGGCATTCCCGTAGCAGTTGGGGTTATGGATTTTGAGTTTATGGGAGGTAGTATGGGATCCGTAGTAGGTGAGAAAATTACTCGTTTGATCGAATATGCTACCAATCAATTTTTACCTCTTATTTTAGTGTGTGCTTCCGGAGGAGCACGAATGCAAGAAGGAAGTTTGAGCTTGATGCAAATGGCTAAAATATCTTCTGCTTTATATGATTATCAAGCGAATAAAAAGTTATTTTATGTATCAATCCTTACGTCTCCTACAACTGGTGGGGTGACAGCTAGTTTTGGGATGTTGGGAGATATCATTATTGCTGAACCTAACGCCTATATTGCATTTGCTGGTAAAAGAGTAATTGAACAAACATTGAATAAGACAGTACCTGAAGGTTCACAATCGGCCGAAGTATTATTCGATAAGGGTTTATTGGATTCAATCGTACCACGTAATCTTTTAAAAGGCGTTTTGAATGAGTTACTTCAGTTCCACGATTTCTTTCCTTTGAATCCTAAATCAAGTAGAGCCTTAACTTAATTCTTACTTAATTCTTAATTAAAGTTAATTAAATTGAAATTAGTTAATTTTTTTTCGGGCGAGCAGGTATTTTTTTTATTGGAATGAAAGGAAAAACTCGAAGAATGCATTTTTATGTGACATAAGAGTAAATTTTAGAAAGAATCATTCAGATAATTTTTTGCCGATATTCACTCTTTTTTCTAGCAACAAGAAAAAAGAGTGAATTCTTTTTTCCGTGAAAAAGAAGTTCGGCAAGGTGAAATGGTAAATAATAAATAAAATGAATTTCATCTTCGTTTCTTACTTTTCTTACTTACTTCTGCATAAAAAAATCGAAAAAAATAGAGTCTCATATATTTATATATATATCGCGAGAATCCCCCCTTAATTTGCTAAAAACAAAATTTTCGGTCGGATTCGATATTGTAATGAAGTGTTCGGGAATTTAGAAGCCTAAAAACTCGTTATTCTTTCTTTTACTAAGTTATTCTTTATTTTACTTTACTAAGTTATTCTTTATTTTACTAAAAAAAAGATAATATAAAGAAGAATAACAAAGAGGTGGATTATCATATATATGTCATGTAGAAATACGACTAAGTCACTTGATTAGTTCGATACTCTTTGCACTTTATTTTAATAGAATTATCTATGTTATATATGTTCATTTAGATATACTTAGTATAATTTTATTATATACACATCTTAGTGATTCTAAAATTATCTTTGTAATAATTACTAATAAACTAATTACTATTACGAATATTAAAAATAATTACTAAATAGATAAATTAGTAATATCAGAATTCTTAATAGTAATATAAGAATTCTTAAGATATAATAATTAATAAGATAAGAATTAATACGAAATAAGAGAAAGACTTCGTATTCTGAAATATTAATACATTATTAATATTAATTATAAATTGAATATTAATTAAAGAATACTAAAAATAGAAATAGAATATAGAAATCTAATAGTCGAAATACAAAATAGAAATTTAATAGAATATTTATTTCTAAGCTAGAATATTTCGAAATATTTAATTAATATTTATTTAATAGTATTCATATTTTACTAATATTAATATTTATTTAATAATTTCATATTTATTTAATAATATTAAATAATTAATATTTAATTTCATTTTTAGAGAATTTCTTATTTAATTATTTAAGATCTTATTTAATTATTTAAGAGAATATTAATATAAAAATAAATAATAATATAACAATCGAAAAATATGTCTAATTAGAATATATTATTAAATATTTAATAAAAAAGTTTATTAATAAATAATATACCATAATAATCTATTTAATAATAATATTCCAAAACGAATATTCAAAATAATATAAAAAAAATACAATATAAATATTCGAATAGAAATGAAATAGAAAATAGATAAATAGAATAATTAATAAATTTAATAAATATAGAATATTCTAAATATAAATAAAATAATATAGAATTAATAATCACGAATTATAGTTGAATTAGAGTTATAGAATAGACTATTCGAATATAAAATAATATAGAAAATAATAAAAAAAAATATTCTAATAATTAGAATATAAATATTCTAATCTAAATAGAATAATATATCTAAATATAATAATATAATATAAAAATTCCAATTTCGAAGCAAAAAATATTATAAGAAAAAATAAACAGGTACAAATATTAAATTGAGGTGCCCATTCTATGACAATTCTCAACAACTTACCCTCCATTTTTGTCCCTTTAGTGGGCTTAGTATTTCCGGCAATTGCAATGGCTTCTTTATCTCTTCATGTTCAAAAAAACAAGATTTTTTAGATCCGATAGAAGTAGATCTCATTTATTTATTTTTCAAGGCCTAGACTTAGATCCTAATACAGATATCTAGTTAGTCTAATATGATTTAATATGATATAACATATTCGAGATGTGTAGATAGGAGATCATAATATGAGGCTACTTTTTTGTTAATCTAAGCTAAGGAATTTGATGAATTCCTCCTAAAGATTCACATCAAAATAGTGCGAGTTGATGGAAATTACTTCGGAAAAAAAAAACAGAAAGGCAAATCAAATGGGCTAGTCTCCCACTTCCAATAAAAAGCAACTGGATCTAGTATGAGTTGGCGATCAGAACATATATGGATAGAACTTATAGCGGGGTCTCGAAAAATAAGTAATTTCTGCTGGGCTTTTATACTTTTTTTAGGTTCGTTGGGTTTTTTATTGGTTGGAATTTCCAGTTATCTTGGAAAAAGTTTCATATCTTTATTTCCCTCTCAGCAAATACTTTTTTTTCCACAAGGGATCGTGATGTCTTTCTATGGGATCGCTGGTCTATTTATTAGTTGTTATTTGTGGTGCACAATTTTGTGGAATGTGGGTGGGGGTTATGATCGATTCGATAGAAAAGAAGGAATAGTATGTATTTTTCGATGGGGATTTCCAGGAAAAAATCGTCGCATCTTACTCCGATTCCTTATGAAAGACATTCAGTCTATTAGAATAGAAGTTAAAGAAGGTATTTACGCTCGGCGTATCCCTTATATGGAAATAAGAGGCCGAGGGACTGTTCCTTTGACTCGTACTGATGAGACTTTGACTCCACGAGAAATTGAGCAAAAAGTCGCGGAATTGGCCTATTTTTTGCGTGTACCAATTGAAGTATTTTAAAATGAGCTGAAGAATGAACATTTTCGTAGCAGGAACGAAAAAATCAAAGAGTCTTCTTTTTTTTATAGCAAAACTTATATAGCATAACTTAACTGGAATTTCTTCACAATATTAATGAACTAAAGAATATATTATATATATATATGTATCCGGAACAATTCCAATTAGAAAATCAAACTGTTTTATCTGCAATTTTTTTTATGCGTATGTAAATTCACTAAATCCAGTAACAAAACAAGTAAGAAATCAAAATAAGAGACTCAGCTCATAGATCAAAATAAAGCATTTAATAAAATAGAAAGAAATTATCTTTTTTTTTTTTATGTTCAATATTTGAAATTGATAGGTTACATATTGATAGAGTCTATCTTGGAAATTATCTCTACTTTACTTTTGTCATTTGTCAGTCCAGATTTCTTTTTAGCTTTTTTTGCCCTCCTTTACGAGCAAAGGGCTGGACCAGTTAGATTAGAATAAAAAGCTTTTTGTCTTATTTTTCTTTTGCCACTCATTTTTTATTATCCCATCCCAATATTCTTCATAAATCTTTCTTAATTATTCGTAATTATTCCTAAGGGATATGGGGAAATTGACCATTTTTTTCGAAATATTTGTTTTATTGATAGAACGGAATTTTTTTATCTCTAAATCCGAATTTTCAGTCGCTCTTGGGGATATATTTATCGAAAAGGGTGGATTGCTTCGAAATTGAACAATTGAGATATCTAAAAAGAATCCTTTTTTCTTCCTTTGTGTACTCGTTTTATTTTAGGTTATTTTTTTTTTTGTATTCTTTCATCTTTCAAAATTCAAGGAATAACTACTGGCTTACAAATAAACAAATAAAAAGAGGGAATAGATTTATAAATTCGAAGCCGTGTAATAGAACTTAGGCTTGATAGAAATATTAGATCATATAGAATCGATAAATGAGGTGCGTTCATTAAAAATTCACATATGAAAAATGGAAAAAAAAACATTTATTCCCCTTCTATATCTTATATATATAGTTTTTTTTCCCTGGTGGATCTCCTTTTTATTTAAAAAAAGTTTTGAATCTTGGGTTATTAATTGGTGTAATACAAGTAAATCTGAAATTTTTTTAAATGATATCCAAGAAAACTTTTTTCTAGAAAAATTCATAGAATTAGAGGAGCTCGCTCGCTTGGACGAAATAATAAAAGAATATCCGGAAATACATCTACAAAAGTTTCCTATCGGAATCCAGAAACAAACGATACAATTGATCAAGATACACAATGAGGATCATATCTATACGATTTTGTACTTCTCGACAAATATAATCTCTTTCCTTATTGTAAGTGGTTATTCTATTCTAAGTAATGAAGAACTTTTTTTTCTTAATTCTTGGGTTCAAGAATTCCTATATAACTTAAGTGACACAATAAAAGCTTTTTCCATTCTTTTATTAACCGATTTATGTATAGGATTCCATTCACCCCACGGTTGGGAACTAATGATTGGTTCTGTTTATAAAGATTTTGGATTTGCTCATAATGATCAAATTATATCTGGACTGGTTTCCACTTTTCCAGTC